TATCTCCTTCATAAAGGATTTCCCCATAATGTCCATGAACAGTTGCTCCTGGAGTGGCCAAATAAGGCTTAGCTGATCGTATTACCACAGAGTCAACTTGAATAATTAGAACTTGACCTGATTTTAAATGCGGTCCTTTTTTTGCTATACATACATTTTGACAAAGAAACTGCCCAAGATTAACGATTGTATATGTCTCTTCACAATAATTGTAATGGAGAAAATACCAATTCAAATTGAATGGATTTAAAATGATGTTACTACATGAATAGGGATTATAAATTTGACCATTTTCATCCAGTAAATAATATTGAAGTATTTGAAAAATATTTTTTAAATTGTCCAGTTGCAAATAGTTAGTTACCAAGATCTGATTATGGGTTATTAAATAGGAAAATAAATCGAAATGATAAATTGGAAAGCCTGTTCCTAAGGGGCCTAAAGAATTCCTAATTGGAATTAGGGGGTCCTTTTTGATTGATTCTTTTATCACATGGGGAGATTTTACATCGTTGAATGGGCCTATTCGAGAACAATTGGATGATGACAAAATGATCAAAGATTGAGATTCCTTATTTCGATTCAACAATGTATGAATAGTTCCTTGATTTGGATTAAGGGATTCTTGAATCCTTGCTTTTTTATAGGAATAAATGGAAGAAAACGGATTAACATTAGCGCGATCTGATCCATTCTCAGAAATCAATCCTGAACCCGGCAGATCGTTCCTTTTTCGGGTATATGAAATAGGTGACTTCGCTAAGTCGATTCTTAGAAAATCTCTAATCAAACCATTTGTCCTTATTTCAACAAAAGAAGCACAGGCCTTTTCGATCTTTTTGTCTTGGTCCCAATTCAACATTAAACAAGTCCGAACTAATTGAATACTTTTGTCCCAAATTTCCAGAATTGGGTCGTAATAAAGGATATAATTGACAACCCGAAGTTGTAGATTATCACTTTCCTGCAAGAGATCCGCCGGGAAAAGTCTTCCTAAATTTATACCATCCGTTTTTTTATATGGGACTACAGGTTGAACCAAAACAAAATACTTTTTTTCATACCTGGAAAGTTTCATTCGTTGGATATAGAGCCAATTTTGCAATTTTTTGTATTCTTTGGAATTTTGTTTTCCCCCTCCTGGTGGTATCAATCGGAATGCCTTATTTGTCTTTCCAGGAAAATGGATATCTCCAGAAAATATTATCAGTTTAATTTTTTCTGCTTTTTTCTTCACGCGGACCAATCCGCCTACTCGACTTCTTCTATTTAAAGTGATTTGTGTATCTACCCCAATAATACTATTGTGCCGTACCATTATGGAAGAAGATTCGGCCAAAATGTGGACTTCCGCGGGAATAAAAAAAAATGGATTTACTTCCTTTTGGTATTTTGGCCAAAATACCTTGACTCCTCGATACTCAATCAAATCCTCTTCGTTGACGATTGAATTCAGTTCTCTAGTCTCATATTTAGTAAGTCCCGAGCTCTTTCTTATATATCGAGGATCATCGAAATAAGCAAGAATACTATTTCTACGGAGAATACCATTTCTGGGGATTTCAATTGCTATACCTGAAGAAGGTATTAGTTGGTTCTCGCCTTCTTGAATCGAGTCGAGTGGGATGATGACTCTATTTCTTCTCCTCTTTGCCAATAAATCAGAATTTCCCTCGAGAATGCCCGGATATCTGAGATTACAACGACCAGTACATGTCATTCGATTCAGTTCTGAATAATAAGGAATCCTATCTCCTTTTTTCTTTTTACCAGAAAAATACGAACTAAAAAATTTGTGTCTCGCTTGATTATTAGTTACTGAGGGGTTAGAAATGTATCTTCGCTTAACAGAAAGAAAATAAGCGTTCATTTGATCTTGATCCTTGTGGATCGAACAGGGGCCTAGACTAGCTCTCCAGGGCTCCCCTAATAATATCCATAAATGACTTGTTTTTGGTAAGAGATGAATATTACCATATGTAAATTCAGGGGCATGGTACACATCAGTATTCCAGTGCATTTCGCCCTCTAAGTCAGAATAAATATGTTTTCGAACCTTCTCTTTCAAATTCAAAGTGGATGTTCTCGTGCGAATCTCAGCAATGACTTGTTCTGATTCTACATATTGATCGTTTTGAACTAAAAGAAAACTTTTGGGCGGAATACACACATTGTGTATAATATCTTCACTCTCAATAGTTACATACAAGTCTCTAGAACATAGAAAAGCAGGATGTCCATGACGTGTACGTGTCGGATGAACCAAATCCTCATTGAATTTGATTTTTCCATTAGAAGGGGCTCGCACATGTTCTGCAGTACCCCCTGTGAATACTCCGCCAGTATGAAAAGTTCTTAATGTTAATTGAGTGCCCGGTTCTCCAATAGATTGACCTGCAATAATACCTACAGCTTCTCCCAATTCGACCAGGTCGTCATGAGCCGGACTTCGGCCATAACATAATTGACAAATCCAAGATGTACTCCTACAAGTAAAGGGGGTTCGAATAGAGATTGGTTGTGCTCTAAAAGTTATGAATCTATTGACAAGTCCAACCCCAATATCTTGATTTCTAGTAGCAATGCATCGCGAACCTATATATATATCATCTGCTAATACACGGCCAATTAATGTTTGGATAAAAATCCTGTCCGCCATCATTCCATTTCGAGGACTTACAGAAATACCTCGAACGGTGCCACAATCTGTTCGACGTACAACAATGTGTTGCACTACTTCAACAAGTCTGCGCGTGAGATATCCTGCATCTGATGTTCGTATAGCGGTATCCACAACCCCTTTACGGGCTCCATAGCAAGAAATAATATATTCTGTTAAAGAGAGTCCTTCGCGTAAATTGCTTTGAATGGGCAAATCAATCATTTGCCCTTGGGGATCCGACATTAATCCTCTCATACCTACTAATTGATGTACCTGAGATGCATTTCCTCTGGCTCCCGAAAAAGACATTATATGGACTGGATTAAAAGGATCGGTCATCCGAAAATTAGGATTCATTTCTTGTCGCAAATATTCACTTGTGGCATACCATATCTCGATCGATTGACGTAATTTTTCTACCGCGTGTACATTCCCAGAATGATGGTGTTTTTCCAAAATAAAACTTTGTTGTTCAGCGTCTTGAACTAGCCATCTTTTAGAAGGTATTGTTAAAAGATCATCAATTCCTAATGAAATGGATGCGGCGGTAGCTTGTCGGAAACCCAGAGTCTTTACTTGATCCAGGATATGTGATGTATATCCTATTCCATAGTGATCAATAAATCGACTAATAAGTCGTTTCATGGCAGTTCCGTCTATCACTTTATTGTGAAAGACCTGAGTGGGCCGTTCTGCCATCAGTACCTCCATATTGCGTTGTGCTGAGTAGAATTTGACAATGGGTTTGAGTCAGTGATTGGAAAACTTCCTTTTCTAGATCTTGATTCACGTAGAAATTCCGCAATTCTAGTCCTAGTTAACCCGGCGAGATTCGAATTCCCCCTGGCAGCATAGAATTACAACAGCCCTGCCAAAACCCCTGTATGGCTTCTTCTATTTCTCGATAAAGAGAAATATGACCAAGAGTGGTTCGAATATATATATAAAGAATTTCTTTTTTTATACTTCTTACTATTAGATAGTGTCCATAAATCTCATAATAGGTCCCCAAAGATTCATAGTGAATTTCGATAGGAACTTCTCTTGCAGCAATAACACGTTGATCTAGTCGCCATCGCAACCACAAAGGACTACCTAAATTGATTCGTTTTTGCCGATAAGCTCCAATTGCATCATAGGCATTACAAAAAAAGGGTTCTTTTTTTTTTGTATACTTATAGTTATTATCTTCATTTTGATAGTTTCTACTATTACATGGATTATACCTATTTACACAAATACCCCGACGATTTCCACTCGTTAAGACATAGAGTCCACTAAGCATATCTTGAGTTGGTGCAGAAATGGGATCTCCAATAGTTGGAGACAAAAGATTCATATGAGAAAACATAAGTAAACGTGCCTCTGCTTGAGCCTCTAAAGATAAAGGCACATGAACAGCCATTTGATCCCCGTCAAAGTCCGCATTGAAGCCCTTACAAACTAATGGATGTAAACAAATAGCACGCCCTTCCACTAAAATGGGGAGGAATGCCTGTATGCCTAATCTATGCAGAGTAGGCGCTCTATTCAGTAATACAGGATGGTCATCCAGAATTTCCTGAAGTATTTCCCATACAATAGGTTTTTTTTTCCGAATTTGACTCTTAGCAACTCCTATGTTCGAAGCAAGATGTTTTCTAATTAGGTCACGAATTACAAATGCCTGGAAAAGTTCTATTGCAATTTCGCGAGGTAATCCACATCGATGTAATGAAAGTGAAGGGCCTACGACAATCACTGACCGCCCTGAATAATCGACCCGTTTACCAAGCAGAGTCTCGCGAACTCTTCCTTCTTTGCCTTCAATTACATCTGAAAGCGACTTGTAAATTCTATTATGATCATCCCTCATTGGCTGTCCGCAGATTCCATTATCAAGAAGTGCATCCACGGCTTCTTGTAGCAATTTTTCCTGAGATATTATTAATTCTTCTGGCGTAGCTATACTTGTTGTTAATAGATCTGTAAGAGTATTATTCCGATAGATAATTCTTCTATAGATTTCATTAATATCCGAGGTCACTAGTTTATCCTCATCTATATGATAGATTGGTCTCAACTCAGGAGGAAGAACTGGTAATAGACACAAAACCATCCATTTTGGTTCTATATTTGTTCGAATAAAATGCTTAGCCAATTCCATGCGTCTAAGCAAAAAATCTTTTCTTCTTCCAACTTTTCTATCTTCCCATTCATTCCCTGTGGGTTCCTCTTCCTCCAATTCTTTCCATTCTACCAATGAATAATCTATAATCATTCGTAAATCTAGATTTGCTAATTGTTGTCTGATAGAACCCCCCCCGGTAGACATCTCTCGATTTCGAAATGTATCGAA